AAGGTTCTCTTCAGTATTGGCTTCGTACTAGAAACGGGAATCGGGTAAGGTATCAATCTGCTACGTTGGTTTCTAATTGAATTCGAAAAATTCATCAAATCAAAGAGAGTATTATATTTCCACAATTCAATTAGACACGAAACCTAGAACTCTCCCTTTTTTATTTTAAAGATTTCATTAGTCGTCTAGTACCAACTAATAGTAGTAGGTAGGAGATAGTATTCGATGAGAAAAAAAAACAAAGAATACAAAAATTGTAAGAAATGAATCAACATTCGTGAGGCATGCATTCCTGTATTAGATCCAAGGGTTCTGTCTTGCTCTAACTACAGGTATGAGATTTAATAAAAAATAAAAAATACGGAAAGACAAAATGTAGAACAAAAAATAAAGATAATCAGAATGAATCATCTTAAAACCGATTTGAACTAAAATCAAAAATTTATTTTTTTTGCGTGATCGTCTTGATATCCTTTTTCTTATCATAAAAAAAGGATATGCTCAAATTAGAAATGCTTTTCCCGTTTTATTCTTCGATATTGAGAGTTTTTTTTTTAACAAAGTTCCATGACATAGTTCTTATTTCGTTTTATTAGGTTACTCCCAAGAGTTGTTCAAAAAATCTGTCGATTCAAAATCACGAAATTTGTAGATGTAGCAGACAACGAGTCGATTTCTTTTTCTACCTCTCCTCCTTTATCTTTCTTAGTTATAGATATAACTATAATGAATGTAATAAATGTAATGATTGAGGAATAAATTGAACTTTTTTTTTCAATTCAATTGGCATTTTTTCTTTTTTTCGTTCCTATCTTTCACAAAAAATGTCAACTTAGGTAAGTGCTTTATAAATATATGTATAAAAAAACATATTTGATTTAGCTCCTTCATGCCTACTATAACTAGTTATTTCGGTTTTCTACTAGCAGCTTTAACAATAACCTCAGCTCTATTTATTGGTCTGAGCAAGATACGACTTATTTGAAATAAATTGAATCAACAATTCATAATCATAAAAAAAGCTTTCTGTAGGATTTCATGTTTTTTTTAAGTTCGTTTTTTAAGTTCGTTATAGCTCTTTACTTTTTTTTATTGCGACAATTTTAAAATTATGGTTATTGAGATTCGTGGACAATTAGGATTAAAATTTAGGGATAGATATTACCTCCCCCTTTTCCTTTCAAACAAATTGAAATGATTGAAGTACTTCTATTTGGAATCGTCTTAGGTTTGATTCCTATTACTTTGGCTGGATTATTCGTAACTGCATATTTACAATATAGGCGTGGTGATCAGTTGGACCTTTGATTCGTTAACAAATTTTTTTGATTGACCTCCTTTCTTTAAGCCACAGGAGGTCAATTTTAGATTTTTCTAAAATTATTTCAGTCTAATTAGAATTAACAAGAATGGAATCACGCTCTGTAGGATTTGAACCTACGACATCGGGTTTTGGAGACCCACGTTCTACCGAACTGAACTAAGAGCGCTTTCTTATCACAGACAATAAAGAAAAAAAAAAAAAGAAAAGGATTCCTTTTGTAACCCAATACTATATCCTGCATGCATATCACATATATAACATATATATAAGTATCAAATTTATAGTTCGAATTTGTTATATGTATATTTATATGTATATATAGTATTATGTGCTACTATAAGTACTACTATAATATATTAATTATTATTATTATTATATATTATTAGAATACTATTCTAAAAACGACATATTAGATATGTCCCATTTGAATCGATTTCATAGATCTCAATTAATTCCTCTTTACTTTTCAGAGGAAAAGTAATAGGTAGGGATGACAGGATTTGAACCCGTGACATTTTGTACCCAAAACAAACGCGCTACCAAGCTGCGCTACATCCCTTTTAATAGGTTTACAGTGTTATTGTAAATAATCCTTTTCTTTTTTTCCACATCACTATTTCGCATAGTTAGATACACAATAGATTTTGCCATTTTTTTCATATCATAATATCATATATAATAGATATAGCTATAATATATATAAAAGTCTTTGGATACATATACGCTGTCAAGTAAAAAAGGTCTTTTAGAGCAGTAGGAAAGATGCATCTTTTTAGTTTTTTAAACTGAAATTAAAATAAAGGTAGAAAATCTTATCTACCGGATTGTTGTACATTTTGATTTGCTTTAGGAATTTCGTATACAAATACAAGTAGTTTTTCTTTTTAAATACATACGCATCTGATCATCTATTATATATGTATTATTCTTATGTGTTACAATATATAAATAAAGAAAAAAAGAAGGAGGATTTTCAATGCGAGATCTAAAAACATATCTCTCCGTGGCACCGGTACTAAGTACTTTGTGGTTCGGATCTTTAGCGGGTCTATTGATAGAAATCAATCGTTTTTTCCCGGATGCGTTAACATTCCCCTTTTTTTAATTTTAGTTATTAACATTAACACGGTACGGGGGGAACGAAGATTAGAAAAAGGATCCACTATCTGTGACTAATTCCCCGCCCTTTCTCCCTTTTCAAATAGAAGGTTAAAGGGAGAAAGAAAAAAGGATTCAACCTCAGCAAAGCTTGGGCGCAAGCTCAAATTCAATTAAAAAAAAAAGAGTGAGAACTGAAATTAAAATGCGGATCGAGGGCAAAAGTCTCATACACGAGACTTAAAGGGAATACTGTCCTGCGATTAGAAATATAGTTAGAGGAAAGGTGGATTTCGAACTCTAAAGGTAAATATGAGTCCTAACAATACAATATTAACAATACAATATCTAGTTCGAAATCGTTGGGTCGAAAAAAAAAAGAGTTGCTTGAATAAAAAATTCACACATAAAAAGGGGGTCCATGGCCAAGGGTAAAGATGTCCGAGTAAGCGTTATTTTGGAATGTACTAGTTGTGTTCGAAAGAATGCTTATAAGAAACCAAGGGGTATTTCCCGATATATTACTCAAAAGAATCGACGCAACACACCCAGTCGGTTGGAATTGAGAAAATTCTGTCCCTACTGTTCCAAGCATACAATTCATGGAGAGATAAAGAAATAGATCGAGCCGAGCATCTGTGTATCGCCTTTTAAAGCACGAGTACAAAAGGACATGTATTATACACATATATTTACTTATATGCATAAAAATGGAATAAAAAACATACATATTATTATATGCAATAAATTAAGACAATAAATAAGAATTCGAATATATAGATATAGAATTCTATTAGTAAAAAAAAAAAGAAAGAATATTCAACAATATAGAATATATAAAAAAAGGATTCCGGACTCGAAGCTATATAGAATATAAATATATATATAATAATATAGCCGATCGGTGCATACGCATATAAAAAAAAAGATATATATAAATAAGGATAACATATATAAAATAAACAAATTCAAATTAAAGAAAAGAATAAAAAAACCAAATCCTATTTCTAATTTATTTTTTTTAGATCCGACCAAAATAGGATTTTCGGTAGAATATTTTTTATATTATAAGGAATAAATAAATACTAAACAAACCATGGATAAATCCACGCGATCCTTCCTTAAACCTAAGCGGCCTTTTCGCAGGCGCTTGCCCCCGCTCCAGTCGGGGGACCGAATTGATTATAGAAACATGAGTTTAATTAGTCGATTTATTAGTGAACAGGGAAAAATTTTATCTAGGCGCGTGAATAGATTGACTCTGAAACAACAACGATTAATTACTATTGCTATAAAACAAGCTCGTATTCTATCTTTGTTACCCTTTCTTAATAACGAGAAACAATTTGAAAGAGCCAAGTCGGCCGTTAAAACTGCGGGTTTTCGCGGTTTTCGAACAAAAAAACAATAGGTTTACTTTAAAATTAAAAATAAACATTTTTAAAAATTAGAATAATCCGGATTTTTTGTTCTCTCGGAAGAAAAATCGAGGAAGACATTTTTTTATTGATATTGAATGCCTTTGCGCATTTTGACTACTTTATTGTATTATTTAATTTTTCATTTTCGGACTCATTTCTATTCTATCCTCCCTTCCCGGAGTTCCTTCTCCGGGGAACTTTGTTTAAGTTTAAAAAATTTCGGGTGCTTTTTTCCAATCTTCTTTTTTTATGATCTCATTGGAAATACTATAAAGACAATTCTTATTTAATATAGCAATTTGTGCAAGTATTTTACGATTAAGAATCAACTGCCTCTTGTACAGATCATTTATAAATTTACTATAACTATAGTATATGCCCCTTTCGGGTTCACGAATTGCTGCGTTTATCCGAGTAATCCACAAACGGCGAAAATCTCTCTTTTTCTTATCTCTATCTCGATGAGCCGAAAACAAAGCTCTTATTTTCTGTTGAGCAATAATACGAATAGTTTTTGAATGAGCCCCTCGAAAGCTTGATACAAATAAACGCATTTTTTTTCTACGTCTCCGAGCTATATATCCTCGTCTAACTCTGGTCATTGAATAAATGAAACTTTGCTAAATAACTAATTGATTTTATTTCTCTTTGAGTTATTTCTTCTTTCCTCGCTGGTAATAACAAAACGGGTTTTTCCAATGTATAAAAAAAATTCCAATGGCTTTTGCTACTATAACCTTCCCGACCACGATTTTTTCTTTTTTTTTTCGAGGCATTTCGCCTCAACTCCAAATGAAAGAATAAATTGGATTGATACTAGGTATCAAAAAAACGTAGTCAATCTAGATGAATAAAGAAATAGTGGGTTCCTTCGTTTCTATGGTTACTTCTTAAACGGTGAGGTCCTCTCTATACACCGGAGCCTTTTACTTCGTTTAGTCAACGTTATTGGTAACTTGTACAATTCAAAATCTTTGGCTCTACCCATGAATTATCCAGTAATAGGTCTTTCACAACGAGATCCGCCTATACAGTAACGGTATTTAGTTTTGAAGGTTAGCTGGATAGCTGACCCTGTTAGTCCGTTTTGCAAAAATGGGAGCATAATCTTTTTTCTTTAAAAATAGTACTTTCCCGCTTAATGTATAGCATTTGCTACCAATGGGAACTTGCTTCTCATCTTAAATCGAGCTAATCGGGATTACACCGAGGGAACCATAAATTTCATGCGCAATAGATGGATATGGGAGATCTTGTTTTCTTTAATGACCAGAGTTCTTCCATTTTATCCTATTCGCTGGTAACGATCATTGATACTGGGAATTTTTTTGTTTTGTTAGCCCAGCTCATAAATTGAACGAGTCGCACATACACCCTAGTACATGTTCCTCGGCGCTGAGGACATCCCCGAAGAGCGGGGGATTTTGTGACGTTTCTGATTGGCTGTCTTGTGTTTCTAATAAGCTGTTTAAGTGTGGGCATGTCGAACTATTTACATAAGGGACTGGTTTAGATCAATCCTAACCTGATGAGTATGAATTATTTCTAGTTATATAAAATATTACCCAGGAAAGTCAAAAGAGAAAATATGGATTTGTGAATTTGACTACTTTGGCTCTTTCCATTTGTCCTTCTTTACTATTTCTACTCCTTCATTCGCTATAAGATCAATAATTCCATGAGCTTGGGCTTCTTTTGCTGACAGAAAAACATCTCTTTCCAGGTCTTCGGTTAGAACCCAAAAGGGTTGACCTGTTCTTTGTGCATAAACCTTTGTGAGTGTTTCTCGCAAAGTCAATAGTTCTTCCGCTTCCATCATACATTCTCCCGTTGATCCCTCATGAAAAGAACTAGCAGGTTGATGGATCATTACCCTGATGGTATAACAAAAAGAAGGTTCCTCTATCTTGCATGATGAGGCGAAGACAAAAGATAAGGAATAACACTAAACTTGAATAACCGTACGTGCATCGTCATCTTTTGCGCATTGCATACGGCTCGACAATGGAATTTACTTTTCTCTTCCATCGAATAAAAATAGAATCGATCAGATCCAGATCAGTAAATCATTCAATTACCACCCTTCTTTTCGCGAGTTCAAAATACTATGATGGTTCCGTTGCTTTATGGTTCATTTCGTCTGTAATTCAGCAATCCCAAAGTTTCTTTTTGATCCGAAATAAGGAATTTTTTTTTTATTTTCGGACTCTTTCACACATAAATATTGTTAGGTTAGGATTAAGAGTCTTTTGGTATAAAAACAAAAAGTTTGTGACGCTGAAACGGACTCCGTATAAAAAAATCGGGCCCTTTATCTCATACTCCTCTCTCGATACATAATCTAATGTTTTGAAAAAAAAAACTAACAAAATTTTGCATATCGAATTCAAAGTGCCATGCTATTTTTACTATTTTTACTTAACAATACTCATAATATATCTTGATATTTCTTGTGGTGAAGGCATAGTCTTTTTTTCTCAAATAAAAAAACTCATTGGCGCCAAAGCCAAGCGTGAGGGAATGCAAAACGTTTGGTAATTTCTCCTCCGACCAGGATAAAAGATCCCATTGAAGCGGCTATTCCCATGCAGATTGTATATACATCTGGTAGGACAAGTTGCATAGCATCAAAAATAGCTATTCCGGGCAATACCCATCCGCCAGGACAGTTTATAAACAAATATAAATCCTGAGTCTGGTCCTCTATACTGAGATATACGATAAGACCAACAAGATAATTCGAGATCTCGGTCGTAATCTCTTGGGTTAAAAAAAGTAATCTTGCTCGATAAAGTCGGTTGATTAGGGTAAAATTGTATCCCTTAGGAACCGTACATGCACCTTTTGATGCATACGGTTCAAACAAATGTGAAAAAGAAAAAAATCAATGTGTAGATTACTGCCCTCTTTTTTTTATAGCTATAGCAGTTCCTTCTAACTTCTAATGAGGGGGTTTTGTCTTCTATTTTTCAATAAATATGAGTTTTTCCTTATTTCGACTAAAAAAAAATAAAAAAAGATAATCTAATGAATATAGTAAATCGTAGTAAAAAGGTAAGAAGACTCCATATTTAGATACAAAACAAAATATAACAAAGGAAAGAGTAGAAAATTACATTTAAATAAAGGAAATCAAAAATTTTATTTTTGAATATCCAAATAAAAAAAATTATAAAAAAAAAGAATAGTATGTATAAACAAATAGTATTTGTATAGGTATAGTAAGAGGTCAATTTTTCGAACTAACTGCTCGTTGATTTATTGTTTCATCGAGATCGCATGCAAACCACGATGTTATTTTCTTGTTCTTGAGGGGGCCTCTTTATTTAATTATTTTAGGTTTACGCTCTACTCCGGGTAAAAATCTGCTCGATTTTGATTTGCACATATAGGTCAAATGCGTCTAATACCGCTTATTTTGTTTTTATAAGATTTTGTTTTTTTTTTCATTTAGTTCATCCCTTTGCAAAAAAAATGGGATATTCGACATAGTGAATTCATCTAGTCTATTCGAGTGAGTAAAGTTTAGATGAGTCCTATATCTATTCCATTATTTATATTATATTATTTATATTATAATTTTTTATTTTATAAATAAAAAATCATAGGACCTTGGAAAAATTTTTCATACAAGCAGTAATTTTCGATATATTACCAATTGGGATTTGTTTAAACGGAGCCTGGATACTTCATGTCATTTTTTTGATTCAACCAAGCCAACCATAAAATTTTTTAATTGATAATATTAGTCTGAATCCTCCTACAAATGGATCTAGTTGGACTTCGCGCTCCAAATTTTTGATGATTCAATCACTCTTTCTTGGGCGAAGGGCAGGATATCTCGATCGGGAAAGAGAACGGGGAAAGCCCATATGACCCACTATATCTGACAAGTCGCACTATACGTCAACCCAAGTTGCATCTTCATCTCCCGGAATTCGAAAGGGTACTTTTGGAACACCAATAGGCATTAACTGAAAGAAAAAAATTAAGTACTATATGTCACTTTGATATGGAAACGTAATAATCGGGCTATTCTTTTCATAATATCAACATATATGATAAAGGTTGATATTCTTTATCATATATTCTGCTTAGAATACATTAGAAAAGGATACATTAGAAAAGGTCATAAAAGCCGATAGAATGACTAAAGTAAAATTCTTACGACTAGAGTCTACAATGATGAACAAATATGACGGCATTTTCTCATAGAAAGGGGTATCAACCCCCATTGCATATTGGTACTTATCGGGTATAAAATAAATCTGTTTCACTTTGTTTCTACAAACAGAATTGTTCCATTATTACCAATAAAATAGAACAAATATTAACCCTTGCTCCGAAATAACCCACTGAACAGAACAGGGGTTCATTGATAATCATAGTCTTTTCCAATGCAATAAAGTTACATAGTGTCTATTTTTATTTGAAAAAGGGGTATTTCCATGGGTTTGCCTTGGTATCGTGTTCATACCGTTGTATTGAATGATCCTGGTCGGTTGATTTCTGTCCATATAATGCATACGGCCCTGGTTGCTGGTTGGGCCGGTTCGATGGCTCTATATGAATTAGCAGTTTTTGATCCCTCCGATCCCGTTCTTGATCCAATGTGGAGACAGGGTATGTTCGTTATACCGTTCATGACTCGTTTAGGAATAACCAATTCCTGGGGCGGTTGGAGTATTACCGGGGGGGCGGTAACGGATCCCGGTATTTGGAGTTATGAAGGTGTGGCCGGGGCACATATTGGGTTTTCTGGCTTGTGCTTTTTGGCAGCTATTTGGCATTGGGTATATTGGGATCTAGAAATTTTTTCTGATGAACGTACAGGAAAACCTTCATTAGATTTGCCTAAGATTTTTGGAATTCATTTATTTCTTTCCGGGGTGGCTTGCTTTGGTTTTGGCGCATTTCATGTAACAGGCTTGTATGGTCCTGGAATATGGGTGTCTGATCCTTATGGACTAACCGGAAAAGTCCAGGCAGTAAATCCCGCATGGGGCGTAGAAGGTTTTGATCCTTTTGTTCCAGGGGGAATAGCCTCTCATCATATTGCGGCAGGTACATTGGGCATATTAGCGGGATTATTCCATCTTAGTGTCCGCCCGCCCCAACGTCTATACAAAGGATTACGTATGGGTAATATTGAAACCGTACTTTCCAGCAGTATCGCTGCTGTCTTTTTTGCAGCTTTTGTAGTTGCCGGAACTATGTGGTATGGTTCAGCAACTACTCCGATCGAATTATTTGGTCCCACTCGTTATCAATGGGATCAGGGATACTTTCAGCAAGAAATATATCGAAGAGTTAGTGTCGGGCTGGCCGAAAATAAAAGCTTATCAGAAGCTTGGTCGAAAATTCCTGAGAAATTAGCCTTTTATGATTACATTGGCAATAATCCGGCAAAGGGAGGATTATTCAGGGCAGGTTCAATGGACAATGGGGATGGAATAGCTGTTGGATGGTTAGGACACCCAATCTTTAGAGATAAAGAAGGGCGTGAGCTATTTGTACGTCGTATGCCTACCTTTTTTGAAACATTTCCAGTCGTTTTGATAGATGGAGATGGAATTGTTAGAGCCGATGTTCCTTTTAGAAGAGCAGAGTCGAAATATAGCGTCGAACAGGTAGGTGTAACTGTTGAGTTCTATGGTGGCGAACTCAATGGAGTCAGTTATAGCGATCCTGCTACTGTGAAGAAATACGCTAGACGTGCTCAATTGGGTGAAATTTTTGAATTAGATCGTGCTACTTTGAAATCGGACGGTGTTTTTCGTAGTAGCCCAAGAGGTTGGTTTACTTTTGGACATGCTTCCTTTGCCCTGCTCTTCTTCTTCGGACATATTTGGCATGGGGCTAGAACCTTGTTCAGAGATGTTTTTGCTGGTATTGATCCAGATTTAGATTCTCAAGTAGAATTTGGAGCATTCCAAAAACTAGGGGATCCAACTACAAGAAGACAAGCAGTCTGATACAAAATTGCTTTAGTATTTTTCGTCTCTCTTTTTTTGATTTGACATTAGGGATCAGAGAAATCTTGCTTTAATTGTTTTACTCTTTCTTTATCAGTGAAATAATCCCCAATAAACAGGTATGGAAGCTATAATTGTAAACCACAATCGAATCTATGGAAGCATTGGTTTATACATTTTTATTAGTCTCGACTCTAGGGATTATTTTTTTCGCAATCTTTTTTCGAGAACCGCCTAAAGTTCCAACTAAGAAATGATTTTTCATTATCTCCGTTGAAGTAATGAGCCTCCCAGCATTCAATATTGGGAGGCTCATTACTTCAACTAGTCCCCGTGTTCCTCGAACGGATCTCTTAGTTGTTGAGAGGGTTGCCCAAAAGCGGTATATAAGGCATACCCGGTAAAACTTACAAGTAAACCAGATATAAAGATGGCGACTAGGGTTGCTGTTTCCATTCTTATATGAATTCGAGACCGCAACGGATCTCTGATAAGATCCTTTATTTACAGGGGAATGGTATACAAAGTCAACAGATCTCAATAAATACAATCGGATTTATGGCTACACAAACCGTTGATAGTAGTTCTAGATCTCGTCCAAGACAAACTACGGTAGGGGCTTTATTGAAACCGTTGAATTCGGAATATGGTAAAGTAGCTCCTGGGTGGGGAACTACCCCTTTGATGGGTATCGCAATGGCTTTATTTACAGTATTCCTATCTATTATTTTGGAGATTTATAATTCTTCCGTTTTACTGGATGGAATTTCAATGAATTAAACCCACAAGAACTCTTTAGTTCGAGTTTTTCAATACAAAATGAAATTTCAGGTTTTTCTTTATAACCCCTTTGGTAGTTCGATCGCGAAATTTCTTTCTTTCTCTATTTCCGGAATATGAGTGTGTGACTTGTTATAAGTGATCCTATTGATAATACAGAGAATGAGTCTGTCATCTTATCTTTATCAAGAATCAAGACGGTTCTACCCCGTCGGATACTCATCCTAGTATCTGGAGCACGGAATATTATGAACTAGATCCAGAATTGAACTATGATTCATACTTAATATATATGCAGACCTTGTGACCGGATTCGAACTACAAAATTTTCAACGAATTAGAAATACTTATAATTATAAATTGAAAGGTTTTTCTTTCTGTTTATGCTTATTTTGACTAAAAAGTAAATTAGGTAAATTCTTTTGTATTTTGAGTCGTTATACCTATACCTTTTTTTTATTTTTTTTATTGAATAAAATAAGTGATGATCCGATAGTTCTTACTCAGGGAATCTTTTGGCTTGGGATTTTTATTGAATCATCGTGGTTCTAGTATGAATCTGGGGTTTCAATTAATTTATAGGGTCTTAACAAGAGAAATTCCTATCAATGAGAAAAAACCATAGGCAAAACAGAATTACACACAACTAACAAATAAAATAAAAAATAGGGAAAGAGAAGATTCAAGAGGCCTGGAGTAATAATAAAGAGAAAAAAGAAGAGCCGACTTGAAATTTTGGCATTATCACCACAAAGAAGAACTTTCGTATTGTTAATGCTTCGTATCCGCACTTCCGAGAAGATGAAATCGGAAGATTTATTACATATGCGTTGGGAGCAGTATTTGTGTGTTTCTGCTTGAGCTGTACGAGAGAAAATTCTCATATACGGTTCTCAGAGGGGGAGTCTCCCCGGTTTACCTATCTCAATAAAGTCTACGATTGGTTCGAAGAACGTCTCGAAATTCAGGCGATTGCAGATGATATAACTAGTAAATATGTTCCTCCCCATGTCAACATATTTTATTGTTTAGGTGGAATTACCCTTACTTGTTTTTTAGTACAAGTAGCTACGGGGTTTGCTATGACTTTTTATTATCGCCCAACTGTTACTGAGGCATTTGCTTCTGTTCAATACATAATGACTGAAGCAAATTTTGGTTGGTTAATCCGATCAGTTCATCGATGGTCGGCAAGCATGATGGTTCTAATGATGATACTGCACGTATTTCGTGTGTATCTCACCGGTGGATTTAAAAAACCTCGGGAATTGACTTGGGTTACAGGTGTAGTTCTGGCTGTATTGACCGCGTCTTTTGGTGTAACTGGTTATTCCTTACCTTGGGACCAAATCGGTTATTGGGCGGTCAAAATTGTAACGGGCGTCCCTGACGCTATTCCTATAGTAGGATCGCCTTTGGTAGAGTTATTACGCGGAAGTGCTAGTGTGGGACAATCCACCTTGACTCGTTTTTATAGTTTACACACTTTTGTATTGCCCCTTCTTACCGCTGTATTTATGTTAATGCACTTCCTAATGATACGTAAACAGGGTATTTCGGGTCCCTTATAGAAAAGCTTATAGAGAAGATAGATCATAGATCTTTGTAATAAATCATTTACACTTGGGGAAGGAACAATAGTATTTCATTGCTACAAATGTGTCTTATTAATATGAATAAGACATAATTTTGGACAGTCTCTTTCCTTCAACCCCACAATATTGTAATATTGTTTTATGTTATTGTATTATGTTATTTAACATAACACGACTAGTTGAAGGGAATTCTCCGAAAGGAAAATGGATTATGGGAGTGTGTGACTTGAACTATTGAGTAGGCCGTGCAGATATACGCCCTTTCTGCCACATTGAAATTCACAAACCAATGTGTCTTTGTTCTAAC